ACGATACATCAGAACAATCATTTACAGGATTTACTGATTCCTAAGAGCGATCATCCTTTTAATTTCTAATTTAACTTTAACTAGCCGGTCCCTTCTTTTGTTAAAAAAAAAAAATGAATAGAAAGGAATTAATGGCTTGGACCATGTATTACCGCTCAATCTCCGGTAGAAAGGTTCCATCGGAACAATTTTTTTATTTCAGGGTACCTCGTAAAAAAAAAAGAGGAAGTGTGGGGAGAAATGACAAGAAGGTATTGGAACATAAATCTGGAAGAAATGATGGAAGCAGGAGTTCATTTTGGTCATGGTACTAGGAAGTGGAATCCTAGAATGGCACCTTACATCTCTGCAAAGCGTAAAGGTATTCATATTACAAATCTTACTAGAACTGCTCGTTTTTTATCAGAAGCTTGTGATTTAGTTTTTGATGCAGCAAGTAGGGGAAAACAATTCTTAATCGTTGGTACAAAAAATAAAGCAGCTGATTCAGTAGCATCGGCTGCAATAAGGGCTCGATGTCATTATGTTAATAAAAAATGGCTCGGTGGTATGTCAACAAATTGGTCCACTACAGAAACAAGACTTCATAAGTTCAGGGACTTGAGAGCGGAACAAAAGACGGGAAGACTCAACCGTCTTACGAAACGAGATGCAGCAATGTTGAAGAGACAATTATCTCACTTGCAAACATATCTGGGTGGCATCAACTATATGACGGGGTTGCCTGATATTGTAATCATCGTTGATCAGCAAGAAGAATATACGGCTCTTCGAGAATGTGTTACTTTGGGAATTCCAACAATTTGTTTAATCGATACAAATTGTGACCCAGATCTTGCAGATATTTCGATTCCAGCCAATGATGACGCTATAGCTTCAATTCGATTAATTCTTAACAAATTAGTATCTGCAATTTGTGAGGGTCGTTATAGCTATATAAGAAATCGTTGATTAATAATAAGATAAGTCAATTACTTCGTCAATTCCATCGATTTATGGAATCGGTTACTATACTATATCCATCCTGAATATAAAAGATAAAAATTCCCGGGGATATTATGTAATTACTTGGTATCCGAAATATACAGTTTAAAGTAGGCGAATCGATAAAGAGATAGTTGAATCAAAATAATTCCTTTTTAAGTTCTATTTCTGTCAGAGGGCAAGCAATATGAATGTTCTACCATATTCCATCAACACATTAAAAAGGTTATACGATATATCCGGTGTAGAAGTAGGCCAACATTTCTATTGGCAAATAGGAGGTTTCCAAGTCCATGCCCAAGTACTTATTACTTCTTGGTTCGTAATTGCTATCTTATTAGGTTCCGCTACTATAGCTGTTCGGAATCCACAAACCATTCCGACCGACGGTCAGAATTTCTTCGAATATGTCCTTGAATTCATTCGAGACTTGAGCAAAACTCAAATTGGAGAAGAATACGGTCCATGGGTTCCTTTTATTGGAACTATGTTCTTATTTATTTTTGTTTCCAACTGGTCGGGTGCTCTTTTACCTTGGAAAATAATACAGTTACCTCATGGGGAGTTAGCCGCACCCACGAATGATATAAATACTACTGTTGCTTTAGCTTTACCTACGTCAGTAGCCTATTTCTATGCAGGTCTTACAAAAAAAGGATTGGGTTATTTCGGTAAATATATTCAACCAACTCCAATACTTTTACCAATTAACATCCTAGAAGATTTCACAAAACCCTTATCGCTTAGTTTTCGACTTTTTGGTAATATATTGGCTGATGAATTAGTAGTTGTTGTTCTTGTTTCTTTAGTACCTTCAGTAGTTCCTATACCTGTCATGTTCCTTGGATTATTTACAAGTGGTATTCAAGCTCTTATTTTCGCAACTTTAGCCGCGGCTTATATAGGGGAATCCATGGAGGGTCATCATTGACTATCTTTCAAAATATGCTTTTTTATTTATCCCAACGCAATGTATTGTATAGGCGGTTTAAATAAGCTATTTTGGAACAGAATAGATACAAGGGTATATATATATATATGATTTAGAGTACTAGTAAAAAAGATTACGATATTTTGGAATTCAATTGTCAACAAAAAGGAATGAACGAGATCTAAAGGATCTTTTTCCTAAGATTTCCGTTGGGCCCACTTATGTCATACTCCCCCAATATTCTATTTCTATTTGTTCAGTCAATCACAATATTGATTACGATTCATACCTAATCATAATTTGGATAAGATAAGAATTGTTATCCGGTTCCGATGTGCGATAAAAAAACTGTTCTATGAAACTATTCCCATCCCATTTCATTTGATTTCAGTCAATTCAATGATTGATCAAAATTTGAATTAATTGCATGCAATTAATTGGATCTCTAATATGAATATTGTATTGATATGGAAGGAGTCAGTCAGACTAATGAATTCGTCAGTTTGTATTCATGCTTGTATTAATGCGGGATCATGATAAAGAAAAGGAAACCAATACCAATAATTTACAAACGAGATTCATAAAAAAATGGGTTAGGGATGGGGTCAAACTGGGTATATGTTATTTAATTATAAGCCAACTCTTCTGTATGTTTCAAAGAATGATTCTAGAATCGGGTTGAATATTAGATGTGAATTTTTTGTTTACGTTATGGAAGAAAGCCATGTATATGTGATATTAGATATTTACTAGTTATATATGAACTATCCATATATCTTATTGACTTTTCTACCCCACCGTGAATTTAGATAGGAATTACAATAGAAGTTCTTCCGTTTCGTCTGGGCCGAATGAATAAACAGATGAAATCAAGCATAGCATATAGAAGAGAAAGAGTGCAGAATTGAAAGAATGAATGGTTCGGAACAAACAAATAAATGAAACGGAAGAACTAGGTCCTTCTGCATTGATTATGGATTGATAAAGACTCCATGGATAGGAAAACGCGAGATAGAAGCAGTTCTGCTTATATGATTCAATAATCTCATTACTTTAATTTGTAGTTCATAGTTATTTCGGCTGGATTGGGTGGATCTTAGTAATGGAATAATAAGTCATAATTCATTGGTTGCTTGTATCATTAACCATTTCTTTATTTTTATGCGAGGAGCTCACCATGAATCCACTGATTTCTGCTGCTTCCGTTATTGCTGCTGGATTGGCTGTAGGGCTGGCTTCTATTGGACCTGGAGTTGGTCAAGGTACTGCTGCGGGCCAAGCTGTAGAAGGTATCGCAAGACAACCAGAGGCAGAGGGTAAAATACGAGGTACTTTATTGCTTAGTCTGGCTTTTATGGAAGCTTTAACAATTTATGGACTGGTCGTGGCATTAGCACTTTTATTTGCAAATCCCTTTGTTTAATCCTATAAAAAAAAAGTTTTTTGTTTTGTCTTTCTTATTTTATTACCTTGGATTTGCCGCTTGATTTTTCGAATTATATCAAGATTTCACTCCTACAATAGCTTTAACTTAGAGATAATACCCCGTGGGAAGGACTAATTTGAGGATCAGGAATTAGCGGATCCACTCGCTTTCTTCCTTCCCGTTCTCAGTCCAATGGAACCCCCTTTTTTTAGGAAGCGTTGCAACAAATGAGGTATTTCGCAATTGATATGCGACCTGAGACCCAATTCTAACAAGTATTTCAATTTTCTTATTGAAATAAAAATCATTCAATTTTAAAATATTAAGAAAATTAATAAAAAAATCAATCAAATAAAAAAAAAGGGCGAAGTAATACAAAAAGAACTCTGTTCGATTTAGTCAGTCCTATCTATAAGAGGAGATCCTATGAAAAATGTAACCGATTCTTTCGTTTCCTTGGGTCACTGGCCATCCGCCGGGAGTTTCGGATTTAATACCGATATTTTAGCAACAAATCCAATAAATCTAAGTGTAGTCCTTGGTGTATTGATTTTTTTTGGAAAGGGAGTGTGTGCGAGTTGTTTATTTCAAGAATAAGCTGGATCTAACCAGCTGCACTTTATTCTTTATAATTAGGAAAGAAAGGTGCACGATCTCGCGAATTACTTCTGAATAAATTCAGAAATCATATGTACGAACCATAGCATTTCGCGATTCATTGGTAAATAAACTTTGATTCTCTATCAACCAATAATATGGGACCCTAAACAAAACATGGTTAAAGCTAAATTGTTTGAAGTTCGGGCGCAACATTGGTGCTCTTTCTACCACTATATTAATTAGTATGGAGATGGTTTCAAAATGAATAGTTGCATTTTATCCGATATAGAACACTCATATCGATAAAATGATTTGAACCCTTTACTGGAGAAATGGGAATCCCGTCCTTTTTTATCCAATGCGGAATCGACGACCTATGTATAAAGTAAGCGGAATTTTTTGGATTTGAAGAAAAATAAAAAAAAAGAAACAACTTTGCCGATAATTACAGATTTTTTGTCTGATCGGAAGAGTCCTCCGAATATTCTGGTCTTGGATCACTGATCCGTTTCAATATTTTTGAATCCGAACAGAGAAGAGAGGATAAGCTCATTACATAAAAAAAATAGATATGGGAATTACCCATAAGTAAGTTAAGTAAGTGAGCGTGAGAGCCAAATGAATCGAAAGATTCATGTTTGGTTCGGGAAGAGATCATGGAATTTTGAAAATTAATGCGAATCTACTTTCATTAAATGATTTATTAGATAATCGAAAACAGAGAATCTTGAGTACTATTCGAAATTCAGAAGAGCTACGCGGGGGGGCCATTGAAAAACTGGAAAAAGCCAAGGCACGCTTACGGAAAGTCAAAATGGAAGCGGATGAGTTTCGAGTGAATGGATACTCCGAGATAGAACGAGAAAAATTGAATTTGATTAATTCAACTTATCAGAATTTGGAACGATTAGAAAATTACAAAAACGAAATCATTCAGTTTGAACAACAAAGAGCGATTAATCAAGTCAGACAACGCGTTTTTCAACAAGCCTTACAAGGAGCTCTAGGAACTCTGAATAGTTGTTTGAACAACGAGTTACATTTACGCACCATCAGTGC